CGACTCGGATCACAGGTTGGAGATAAGCGGACTCGAACCGCTGGCATCCGCCACAGGGTAAGCTACCGTCTCTCAGGCCTACCTGAATGATTCTACCGCGTAGGCCGGTGGTAGACAACGGCTTCCCCCCGAACACGGCCTACAACTTTCATTGTACCGCGCTCTCCGAGGGAACAACTACTCCCGAATCGGTAGAGGCCCAATAAAAATCTCATTTTGGGGATTCTTCCAGCTGGATACCCAAAATTTCTTCTTTTTCTTCTTTTTTTTGGGGGGGGGGCTAAATCGTTTCCCTCTTTGCCCATTCCTTCTCTTCTCTTGCACGAATCTATTTCAGTCTCAATACCAAGTAGTTGAAGTAGTTGTCCCCCTTCGACCCTTCCCGCCAGTGGAAGCAGACAGCTCGTATCACTTCTTGAATCTGGTTATATGGTCGGTCTGTGACCCCCGGATGCCGGCGGCATCCCTTGGGGTGATCTCGTAGTTCCTACGGGATGGGGGCGATGGGGCCGGCCCATGGGTCTCGGTTTTTCTTGCTACGTTGTGCTCAAAGAGTTGAAGAGAGGTAGTCCACCAAGCTGCTTGCAAGGGCCAGCTTGATTCTCTTCCCCGGGTATCCGCCGGATGAGATAGCCCGGGGGGAGCCGCCGACTCCAACTACCACCTATGTGCGATCCGTAATGGATCTAACCGGCAACCCACCCTACCCCGCTCTACGCGACAGCTTATCTCTGTATTAGTAGAGTCTCTCGGTGGCATGTTTTGGTCCCCCTCCCGCATTTCTGGGGGCGGGGTTAGCCACCGGTTCAGATGGGAGATACCACCACCCGCTACCGCCTAAGTAATTAGGCACCCAACCCGTAAGCGCAACGACCCGCTTGCAAGGGCGGCGCTCTACCAACTGAGCTATATCCCCTGTGCAAAGTATACATACGTGAATTGATCAGATGTTTTTCTCGCCTTGATTCCCCTCGGCGCAACTGGGCCATCCTGGGCTTGAACCAGAGACCTCGCCCGTGAAGTGAATAATCGCACCTACACTATTCCTATCTCATTAGTATCTCACTCATTCAATAAAGTGGGGAATTAATAGACTTCTCCTTTTAGTGGCGACTCATCCTTCCCGAACGCAGCATACAACTCCCCGCTGTACTGCGCTCTCCGAGTGTGCTTGTTTCATCTTTCCCTGGAATTAGCTTGCCTTGCTGGGGGCAACGACTCTGCCAAAAATATACCTATACCTCATTTGAATGAGGGAAGGGGAAAGAAGGCGCCAGGAAGGAAACCCTCCCGGCTTACTCCGTACACTCTAGGATCTTTCTTTGAGCCTGTTTCCCCCATTTTTTGGGGGAGGACCGAGTCGTCTCGGTCGGTACATAGAATCGGAAGCTATCTGGAATAGCCAGATAGTGGACTAGAGCAAATACCGGGGATTTACCTATCTTTCTCCCTCCGGCATTTTTTTCATGTCTGGGTCCAGTATTCCCGCCTTTCCGGATAAAAACTCAAATTTATGGGACTTAGACCCTTACCTGCACGTGAAAGTTCCGTCGATTGCTGCTTCTATGGACCTCCAAGAGAAGCAGGAAAGGCTCGTATAGTTTGATCCCTCCGTTACCCTAGAAAAATAGGGTGATCCCGTAGTTCCTGGTTTGTGAATATGCGTCATCGGGTGCTCCGTCTTTCACATCTGGCTCGATGGTCATAAGTTTGTGCTCGAGAGATAGCCATCTATACACTGATAAGGAATGTATAGATTCCCGAGAGAGGAGGATCTGCTAGCGGGGAGCGGTCCTCCCTGGATCGCCCGAATCCCACCAGTGATTCGGAGGTTGAATCTCCATTAGATCTCACCTGAGTCGCCTCATCTATCTCTTCCTGAGGAGGAGCCTGGGTCTCAGAAACAGGCTAACCGAAAATTGGAAGAGTACGCCATGCTAACGTCCCTTGGGTGATATACATCTTCGGGTCAGGCGTCGATGGGCACATTAGACTACTCGTGTATGTAGATAAAAGTTTTCACAGTCCAGGCGCAACGGCGCAATTATCAGGGGCGCGCTCTACCGCTGAGCTAATAGCCCATTACATTATGCAGGCCTCCCTGTTACCCGGGGAGAGTTATCCGGGGAGGGGGGGGCCTGCATGCAACGAAACGGGGGAACCCAACCCCCTATCTCATTCTCGTATCTTATCGAGAGCTGAACGAAGTAAAATCACGAGATTGCTCTCAGCTTGTTCCGACCTGGGAAAATTAGCTCACGGGCTTAGTCCTGCTTCACCGCCCCGCCAGAATAGAACTTCATCCGTTGGATGAATGGACTCGCTTCGGGGTTTGCAACGGTGGTTACAAGACGGAAGTACCAAGAAAAAGCTGTCTTCGACTCTCCCTAAAAAGGAGGTGATCCAGCCGCACCTTCCGGTACGGCTACCTTGTTACGACTTCACTCCAGTCACTAGCCCTGCCTTAGGCATCTTTTTCCTTGCGGTTAAACCAACGACT